TAACGAAAACTATAGGGGGCTGTATTGGCGAGATCCAACGGTGAACAGCTGTCCAAAAGAAAAACCGCCTGGAAGTCCGAGGACCTTTAGTACCGTACCCTACCCCCGAACCAGCAGCCTTTGCGCCAAGCAAGACCGCCCTTGTCCTTTCTCCATTCCGCCTCCTTCTTTGCTTTGTTCCAGTCTAAGGCAAAGCAAAAGTGGGTTCGTATGCCTACTTGACGAAAGGGAACTAACTTTGTTTCGTTTCCGGGTTTATGGATTGGATTCAGTCAGCGTCACGACATAATCAAAAGGAAGGAATGACGCTTTGGTTACCGGCAAACGCTTCCAAAGGCGACCCTCTCGAGTTTCCGGCTGTTTCCTAGATTGAAGTAGCCTTTCTTCCGTCGCCCTACCAAACGAAAGAAGTCACTATCAAACAGCTCACCCTACTGAAGTACCAAAGGTGCGCTCCGCCCGGTGACTAAGAAAGAAATGGGTTTGCGCTTTGAAGTGATGAGGTCGCAAAGAGGGAAGTAGGGCTCCTATTGACTAAAGGTTGGTTCTTCGGTTTCCTTTAGAATGAAAGTCGCTATGAAGCCCCTACTACTTATTTATACATGGTTTGATTAAAAAGGCGAACCCCAACTAGTCGTATGGGGTGGGGTGCTTGTGGTAAGCTGCCTTGGATATGAGTATGAGGAATTCCTAAAAAAAAGGCAAAGTCCGGTATTTGACGAAGATCTTTCTATCAATAGATAGGATTTAGTGTTCGATATAGGGGATAGGATCCATCTGCTCTTTCTCTCTCCATTTTTATTTTAGAGAGAGCAGATAAGATATAACGATCTAAAATAAAAATGGGATAAAGGATACATAGACATCTAAGGGGATGTCTATTCTATTCCTCTTTAGAGAAAAAAAAAAAAGATATCTCGTTCATCTATCTTTTTTCTATCTATCATTGATTCTATCTATGAATCAAGTCGAAAGACTTCTTTGGGTTCCCCGAAGCCCCGAATGGATTGTGGATCGTTTCTGCCAACGAAATGAACGCGGAGCCCGTTCCGAATGCTTCTCCGATCCGGAAGTTCTCGCGAAGAGAATAAGATGCTGCTCCCCCTCCCTCTGTCTTTTCTCGCTTTGCTAATCTTCCCTTCTAACGCGGGCCGGGCGGCGGCGGGCGCGGGAGGAAGAAACCTAAGAGAAGAGCGTCTTCTCTCTCTTACTTAGGTTTCTTTATTTTTTTCAGTGCAACACAGGAAAGCGCCCTCTTTTTGTCATCCCTGCAGCTTTCCAGATTTTGTATTGAACGTATGGCGTAGCTAGGATCTTCAAATCATGTTTGAGCCTAGCCTATCCTATGTTCAAACCAACCAAACCCACCCCCTATTTGAATAAGGCTGGAAAGAATGCCCGCCAAGTTCAGATAAGGGAATGCTTCCCCCAACCATTAAAGGAAAGGCTCGACGAAGGGAGGGAGATGCGGCGGGGGAAGGAAAACGCTTTCGGAGATCGAGATTTTTTTTTTTTTTCATCGAAAACGAAGAAGGCCGAGGATGGCCTACGGTGCGTGTTATCTGAAGGGAACACGCTTTTTCGACCGCGGTGGTATGATTGCCGGGCCCTCTCCTCGTTCCGCCCGCTGGCCTATTGGGATAGCAGCCTTCGGGCTTTGCCTGCCCTTTCTATCTCGGCCCGGGAAAGCGCTGGCAACAACAGAAAGGAAGGGGTCCATGTAGCTGCTGCGTCCGCCCCCTTCTTAGTCAATGGGGCAGCAGGTTCGGCATCTACTAAAAAAGAGAGAATCCACTGGAGATAACCACGCCTCTGCTAGGCAGCGTGTGGAATGGCCAAGAGCGGACCTTTTTGGATATATAATCCAAGTCGAGAGTGGAGTTACGGGAACAGCCGTCTGATGGAAAACGACTTTCACGTTCGGTTCAGAGAGCACTTTTTTCGTTGAGAATTCTTCGTTCCCTTTCGTGTGAATTCCCCAGCGGCGAATTCAAAACTTGTGGGGCCCTATCTATTCCATCTCTCGAGCCCCGAAGAAAACCCCCCTCCCCTTCGGACTCCATATCTCTTTTGACTCTATATATGTGGGCACCTGATATCTATGAGGGTTCACCCACCCCGGTTACAGCATTCCTTTCTATTGCGCCTAAAATTTCAATTTTTGCTAATATTTCACGTGTTTCTATTTATGGTTCCTATGGAGCTACATTGCAAAAAATCTTCTTTTTCTGCAGCATTGCTTCTATGATTTTAGGAGCACTGGCCGCCATGGCCCAAACGAAAGTAAAAAGACCTCTAGCTCATAGTTCAATTGGACATGTAGGTTATATTCGTACTGGTTTCTCATGTGGAACCATAGAAGGAATTCAATCACTACTAATTGGTATCTTTATTTATGCATTAATGACGATAGATGCATTCGCCATAGTTTTAGCATTACGGCAAACCCGTGTCAAATATATAGCAGATTTGGGCGCTCTAGCCAAAACGAATCCTATTT